ATGAAAATCCAGAAACAATTAAAAGGCAAACCATGCCGAAAATTTGGTGCATTTCTTTGGAAAACCCGCACATTTACAATTAAACAAGAAAAAGCCGTCTCCCTTGCAAATAAAAAAGTAAACACAAAAAAACTGTCAAATTTTGCATTACAACTCAGAGCCAAACAACTTGTCTCTGCACTCTATGGACAGCTTAAATTACAACATTTTAAACACCTTCTACAACAAAGCCAAAAATATAGAGGAAAGCTTGCGCATATCTTTTTCAGTCTGCTTGAAAAAAGACTTGATAGTTGTTTAGTGCAATTGAAATTCGCACCAACTTTTTTAGCAGCTAGACAATTAATCAACCATAAAAAAGTATGCATCAATGGAAACATCATCACAGCACCTGGGGTTTTATTAAAACCTGGAGATTCAGTTAGCTTTATCCCTGAGATTCAAACACGTGTTGCATCAAATGTGCAAACTGCCTGTGCTCTCCACGACTCAAAAAAAGTGCTCGCATATAAACCATTACATTTTGAGGTAAATTACAAAACCTTAGAGGCAATTTTTTTATTTTCACCTCAACAAGTACATTACCCAACTCGAATTGAACCTGAGTTAGTGCTGAAAGCTCTTCGCTAATATATAATAGGTTTCTATCAAGAAAACACTTTTGCTTGGAGTTTTTCTTGATAGGTAGTGTAGAGACATAAAAAGAATCCGAAGATATCAATAACACACAGGAGTTGCACTGTCACGACACATTGAAGCAATCCATCTGGGGGCAAAATAAAAGAAAGCACAAGAGCTGTCACAAACACGATCAGATGTTTGTATTGAAACCAAATATTCTGTAAAAGCTTTGGAAACACTAAAAAGCTCAGAAAAGCTCCAAGCAACAAGAATTGGAAGCTAAAACAACACTGAAAGATAAATTGAAAATATGTAAGAATTTTCGCCTGAAATGTCAGAAGAGAATACTGTACATTTTCAAATTGGAATTGCAAAAAGAAAGTGAGTAAAGAATGCATCCAAGAAGTTAAAAAATACACATAGAACAGGCAATGCATAGTTACAAAGACGAGTGCGACGCGGACATTTTGAACGCTTTCATGTTTAAAATAAGCTGGATTAATGAAGCTTAAAGTCTGATACAAGAAAAGTGGTAGACTCATTTGTACACTGATGAAAAGCGCTAAAAAGACGGTGGCTCCGAATGCTTCTTGAATCTCGGTAAAAATGAATTGGGCATTTTGATCGAGTTGTGTAATTGGTAAAAACAGGAGCGTTGTCCATGTAGAGATGTACCAAAGGTTTGTTCCAAGACAACCGAGCAAGCCAACACAACAATAAAAAAAGCGGCTCCACATTTCTTTAGAGATTTTTTGAAAAAGAGTCATAGAAATAAGTGTTTTTCGGACAGAGTGGGATTCGAACCCACGGTATTACAATACATCAGTTTTCAAGACTGAAACCTTCAACCACTCAGACATCTGTCCCCGGTGCGGAGGTAGGACTTGAACCTACAATATTTAGGTTATGAGCCTAATAAGTTACCAATTACTCAACCCCGCAATATTTTGTAGGTATGGTAGGACTTGAACCTACAACCAATAAGTTAAAAGCCTATTGCTCTGCCAGTTGAGCTACATACCCGTACGGATAGAGGGACTTGAACCCCCACGAAAAAAATTCATCAGAACCTAAATCTGATTTGTCTACCAATTCCAACATATCCGCGTGTCTTTTTTCGTGTTTGTCCGAAGGAAAAGCAGTTCCCAAAGGAACTGCTTTTTCCAGTAAATTAAAATACGAAAAGAATTAAGAAAGCCATCATTAATGCAAATAAAGCAATCGCTTCTGTTAAAGCGAATCCTAAAATAGCATAACCAAAAAGAGTTTTTGTTAATGACGGGTTACGAGCAACTGAACTAATAAAAGAACCAAAAACAATTCCAATACCAGCCCCAGCTCCAGCTAATGCGATAGTTGCACACCCAGCTCCAATAAGTTTTGCACCTTCAGCCATAGAGTTCATTTTTTTACCAACCTACAAATATTCAAAAAAAATTTGTTTAAGTACTAAACAACATATATTTTTTAGGGTGACTTAAATACGACGTTTCTTCTTTTGTCGACAGCCATTAAATGCACGTTGGGTTGTTTCCTGAATGTGTACAATCTTAAAATTTTGATTCAAGACTGTTTTTAACGAGGCGTCCTTCGCATACCCAACACCGCGTAATTTAATCATAAGTTTCTCAATGGACTGTTGAGCACAAAATTGAAGTACCTTTTCAGTCGTACTTTGTGCAGCATAACTTGAAGACTTTTTCGAGCCCTTAAATCCTAGACTCCCACTCGACACACAACAAAGCGTATTGCCTTCGAGATCTGTCAAGTTTACAAATGTATTATTCAAAGTTGTGGAAATACATAAGATAGCCGTTTGATTCATCGGTTTTTTTTTGACCATAAAGCATTAATTTTTTACGCTCTTAAAATTCGTTTAGCGGTTTTCGCATTTGTATGCGTTCTTTGCCCTCGAAGTGGTAAACGTTGTGTGACACGAAATCCTCGATAACACCCAATCTGAATGAAACGTTGAAAATTTCCCTGCACTTGTTTCTTTAAGTCGTGTTCGGTTAAATAATAATATTGAAGAATTCGACCAAGTTTTTCTGTTTGATCCAGAGATAACGCACCCACAGTTACAGTGGTATGCAAGCCTAACTGGTCACAGATTTGGTTTGCTAAAAAAGAATTAATTCCATAGATCTTTTTAAGTTCTTTACGAATAGTATTCGTTGGCGTTAATTTTTTTTGAAATAGAAAAACCATACGCTAATTATTTTTTCTTTCCTTCCTTGAGAGAAACCGGGATATGAGTAAATCTCAGTCCTTTCCCTTTGTATGCATCAGGAAATTTTAATGATTGCACATCAGCAGCAACCTTATGTAACCTTTTTTTGTCCACACCAAAAAAACAAATAATGTTCGGCTTTGGTGAAAAAACTTGTACATCCTGTGGCACCTGAAATGTAGTCAAATGACTAAAACCTAACTTCATGTGAAGTACATTTTTCTCATAGTGGACTTTATATCCAATCCCAACACATTCCAAACTGACAAGAAATCCTTGTGTCAGTCCAGTAAAATATTGTAAAAGAGATGCTTTAAAAGCATTTAAAAAAGTTTTCCCTTTCCTTTGTGTCGTACTAAAGGATAAAAGGTGTTGCCCACCTTCTAAAAGCTTCAGAGAGAAAAAACACTCCCCGAATTGATCATGATGTGCCAAATTTACGGAAATTTTGCCGAGTGGACCCTCAAAACGTAAAGTTGAGTCCGCCACATGTACAGTAATTGTTGACGGCACGACAACAGATTGTTTCGTAATCGAAATAGATTTCATACGTGAGATATTCTTTTATTAACTCAGAAAATTTTGCATAAAACCTCACCCCCAACTTTGAGTTCAAGAGCTTGTGCACTTGACATAATACCTTTGGACGTTGATACAAGTAATAAACCAAGTCCTTGTTGTGGAGATTTTAATTGAGTGTATGGAGTATACACGCGTTGACTTGCTGAAGAAATTTGTTCAAGTTTCTTAATGGCTGGTTGCTCTTTGATATATTTTAAGACAACAAAAATCTTGGTATCTCTTTTTTGCATTCCCTGAATATATCCATGAAACAATAAAACAGTTAATACATTCCAACAAAATTTTGAATACGGCATGTGCACAATTTGTTTCCTCGACATTTGCCCGTTTCGTAAACTTGTAAACATTTGGGTCAAAAGTTTCATTTCATATATTTTTTTTACCAACTTGATTTTTTTGTTCCTTGCAGCTGTCCTTTGGCAAGAAGTTGACGCACCCAAATTCTCGAGAGTCGAAATTGTTTTAAAACACCACGACTTCGTCCCGAGAGAACACATCGATTCACTACTTGCACACGGCTTGTTTTTTTTGCCAAAGAGTTAAGTTTTAACATATATTCATATCTTAGCGACGCAGGAAGTGTATGGTTTTTAATGAGAGCTTTGAGTAGCTGACGCTGCACTTCAAACCTGTGCACACTCTGTCTCTTCTGTTGATCTTTTTGTTCAAAGTTTGCCATTAATTTTCTTTTTTTTTAAGACTGGAAAATGCAATCCACTGCAATACAATTGCGTGTGATGCACCGTCGATGCCGATGTGACAAAACTACACGAACACCCCTCTAAAAAGTCAAACATATCTGTATTTGGTTGAATTTCGGTACATTTCAAAAATGCATCTAGTCCAAAATTAACTGTATTTTTGTTGAACGAGAGGAAACTCTCTGGCGTATTTTGTTGCAGTCTTGGGAAGACAGCAAGACAAAGTTTGTCCACAAAGTGTGCCAACGAATCTTTTCGTAAAGTCACGAAACAACCAAATGGAGCACTTTTTTTCAGACCAAATGTTGCAACAGATTTTTTTGCTCGAATAAGTGTTGGGCGTTGTCCAGTCCAAAGAAGAAGTGCTACAAAATAAGGTAAGACAACAAGTTTCTCTGCACTAATAAATTTGTGAGATAAGCTGACCGTCCCCTTTGTGATTTTTGGGCAATCATAAATTGTTTTGACTGGAGTTTTTAAAATGAAATCTCTTGTAATCAGTTGATGATAAAAATACATAGAGTGCATTGAATACGTTTCTTTTTAACTAAATACTTGCAGATGCAAGGGCGAGAATTTTTGATAAATTTTTGTGTCGTAACTCATAGGGAACAAAACTTTGAATACGTGTCCCTACTGGTGACAGTTGTGGGGAGACGAGAATCACTGTATTTCGTTGAAATTTTAAGGAACTTCCATCTTTTCGTTGAATAGGAAATTTTGTTTCTAAGATGACAGCTTTAAAGATTTGCCCTTTTTTCACTTTTTGTGTTTGTTTTTGGTTGATTTCTTTTACACTCACTAGCACAAATTCTCCGGCACCTCCAACCCTTTGTTTTGTTTTATTTAAAACTTTAATACATTCAACTTTTTTTGCTCCAGAATTGTCTGCAACATGCAGCTGTGTCCCAACTTGGATCATAAGACATTATTTTTTAAATAGTTTTGATAAACTGCGTTTTTAAAGGAAGTTTGTGTTGTGCAAGCTGCACAGCTTGAACAGCTAAAGATTCAGGGACACCGTTGACTTCAAATAAGATTTGTCCTTTTTGAACAGGACATACCCATTGCTGAATGGCGCCTTTACCTTTTCCCATTCTGACTTCAGCTGGTTTTTGACTCACACCTAAATCTGGAAAAATTCGAATCCAAATTTGTCCAGTTCTTTTAAGTTTTCGTGTCATTGCACGTCTTGCGGCTTCAATACATGCAGAAGAAATTCTGCCACAACTTAAAGATTGAATTCCATACATTCCAAAATTGAGCTGTTGGAGTTTAACACCAGTGACACGTCGTTTTTGAAATTTCCTAAATTTTGTTTTTTTTGGTTGGAGCATAGAAGCTTTTTTTTTTAATCTTTATAACAAATCCAGACTTTGACACCTAAAATACCAAAAGTTGTGAGAGCTCTCGCTTCTGCATAGTCAACTTTAGAAGTAAAAACGTGTAAGGAGATTTTTCCAAATTTAAATGTTTCAATTTTTGCCATTTCAACACCCTGTAATCGACCCGAACAGGAGATTTTAAAACCTTCTACATTTGGATCTTTTTTCAGCAGTGTTTGCACACTAGAGAAAATTTGCTTCACAGGTTTTTGTCGTTCTAAAGCATGCGACACATACTCAGCTACAAATTGTGCACTTTTTGTAAATTCTTGAAGTTTAACAGGTTCCCACTGTGTGGCTGTTTTAAAATATTGTTGTGAGACCGCTTCCAGATGATTCGCATAAAATTTTAGTGCATTTGTTTTGTGCCTTGTCTGTTCAAATAAATTTGTCAGATGCAAAGTTGTTGACTTTTGTAAATTGTTACGTAAGAGAGATTGAAACACTAGTTTTTTCTTGAGTGTTTCCCAGTGCATTTGGTTTGAAAGAAATTGCCATTGAGTTGTTCTCTGGTGTTGAAAAAAATGTGTCGGTTTGAGTGACATTGTTTTTTTTGCCAGTTTTTGATCAAACAATCGAGGTGAACAAAAAAATGTGTGGATCTTTAAAGCACCGGGTGTCTGAACAACATGTGTTTTGGTTGCTTTCGTGCCAACTTGGTGAAATACGTCGTGGAGAAAATTCTGCACTTGGAGTTGTTTGTGCACGCCTTCAGCGTACAACTTCTGACTATACCAGGAAGCTTGAAAACTTTTGTTGGTCTGTAATCTCAACGCAACTGGAGAAATTTTCTGTCCCATAATTTATTTCTTTTTGTCTTTTTTCTTGTGGATTAATTTTTTTCGCGTCAATGCAAATTCCCCAAATTTATGTCCAATCATAGATTCTTGGATTGTAATCTCTACAAATGATTTTCCGTTGTGTACCATAAACGTTTTGTTTACAAATTGAGGTAAAATAGACGACTGGCGGGACCAAACAAACTTTTTTTTTGAAGATAAGAGTGTCCCATCTACAAAAGGTCCTTTAAAAAGGGATCGTGTCATACATTACAGAATTTTTTTTGCAAAAGTGGCGTAATTGGTAGCCGCGTTACCTTGAGGTGGTAATGAACTTTGTTTGTGTGGGTTCAAGTCCCACCTTTTGCAGGTTACAGAGACGTGTGAGCTTCAAACGTACACTTACATTGGACACCATCCAGATGCACAAGTTTCACCAAATGTAAGAAGCCAAGAAATGTTTTTTTATCTTGGATATTTTTGATGTGGATCGCTTTTTGGTATGTTTTAAGTTCAATTTGTTCTCTTGACTTTTTATCAATGTGTGGGGATCTTAACAAGGTGTATTTTTTGACTTTCGTTGGGAGTGGATGCAGCGATAGCGCCCAAGTCTGGCATGTTTTGGTTTGCAGACTATGTCCAAGAAAGCAAAGAAGTTTCACTGCTTTTGTTAAAGACGAGCGGTCATAAGATCTAAGAACCAATGTAATATGCATAAGAATAATGTTTTTGCAGCCTACGGCCGGAATTGAACCGGGGACCTTTCCCTTACCATAGGAATGCTCTGCCAACTGAGCTACGAAGGCAGTGGAGACGACCGGATTTGAACCGGTAACTTTATGCGTGCAAAGCATACATTCTGCCAATTGAAGTACGTCCCCACAAAAGCATAGACACCGGAGAAAATGGGATTCGAACCCATGATACAAAAAAATTGTACGTTGATTTAGCAAACCAAAGCCTTCAGCCACTCAGCCATTTCTCCTTAAAAACTGAATTTTTATGGTCTTTGAACAAAAAAAACTCAAAAACTTTACCCTGAATTTTGGACCACAACATCCTGCGGCGCACGGCGTTCTCAGACTTGTCCTGGAAATGAACGGTGAGGTTGTTGAACGAGCAGATCCGCACATTGGGTTGCTCCACCGAGGCACAGAAAAATTAATCGAATACAAAAATTATATTCAAGCATTACCATACTTTGACCGCTTAGATTATGTATCTATGATGGCTCAAGAACACGCTTATTCGTTAGCCGTGGAAAACCTTCTCCACTGCCCAGTGCCACTCCGTGCACAATATATTCGTGTACTCTTTTCTGAAATTACGCGTCTTTTAAATCATCTTTTAGCTTTAAGTTGCCATGCCATGGATGTGGGCGCACTCACACCATTTTTATGGGCATTCGAGGAAAGAGAAAAATTAATGGAATTCTATGAAAGAGTTTCTGGTGCACGCTTACACGCGTCGTATATTCGGCCAGGGGGTGTTGCGCAAGATTTACCACAAGGTCTCTGTGACGATATGCATACTTTTTGTCAAACATTTGCTTCAAGAATCGATGAAATGGAGGAAATGCTCACACAGAATCGAATTTGGAAACAACGTTTAGTTGACATTGGAACTGTGTCAGCAAAAGATGCTATTTCATATGGATTTTCAGGAGTTATGCTTCGAGGATCTGGTGTTGCTTGGGATTTAAGAAAAACACAACCATACGAAGTTTATGAGTCATTAGAATTTGATATTCCGGTAGGATCTCAAGGAGATTGTTATGACCGTTATTTAATTCGTATTGAAGAAATGCGCCAAAGTCTCCGACTTATTGCTCAATGTTTAAATAAACTCCCACAAGGGCTCGTGAAGGTTGATGATAAAAAAATCTCGCCACCTTCGAGAAAACATATGAAGGAATCAATGGAATCTTTAATTCACCATTTTAAACTTTTTACCGAGGGGTTTATCGTCCCAGCTTCTGAGACATATGTTGGTGTGGAAGCACCAAAAGGTGAATTTGGTGTATATCTTGTGAGTAATGGGACCAACAAACCGTATCGTTGTAAAATTCGTGCACCTGGGTTTGTGCATCTCCAAGCTTTAGATTTTATGTCGAAGCATCATTTACTTGCGGATGTGGTTACAATTATTGGAACGCAAGATATTGTCTTTGGTGAGGTGGATCGATAGAAACGGGAAAAACGGGAGTTGAACCCGCACCAACCGGCGTGACAGGCCGGGACTCTACCAGTTAAGCTATTTTCCCGTGTAGGTGTTAACGGAGTCGAACCGCTGACATTTTCGGTGTAAACGAAATGCTCTACCAACTGAGCTAAACACCCAATAAAAAAAAATATCTATGATTGAATACTTACCGATTTTGCTTTACATTTGTGTAAGTGCGCTGCTTTCTGGGGTGATTTTAAGCTTATCCTTTTTGGTTGCAACTCAAAAAGCAGATCCAGAGAAAACCTCAGCATATGAATGTGGTTTTGATCCTTTTGAAGACGCACGCGCAAGATTTGACATTCGATTTTATCTTGTTGCTATCTTATTTATTATTTTTGATCTTGAAGTGACATTTTTATTTCCGTGGGCAATTTCTCTTCGACATATTGATCTATTTGGATTTTGGACTATGATGGTTTTTTTAATTATCCTAACCGTTGGGTTTGTGTATGAATGGCGTAAAGGTGCTTTAGAATGGGAATAAAAAGTTCTTGGGAGATTTTAGAATCTCCCAAGAATAGACACGCACGTGCTGTGTTTACGCAGCTTTAAATTGCTGTGTATATGTATCACAGAACTCTTTTAATTTTGCTAAAGTATTTTCAGAAAGCACACCCTCAGACTTAATTGTTTGGAGGAGTGACCCATCAACAGATTTTAATAAACCGTCTTCATAGCTTGAGATATCAGTCATTTTTAATGAGTCTAAATATCCTTTTGTTGCTGCATAGATAACAACAACTTGCTGCTCGACAGGCATCGGAACGAATTGTCCTTGTTTCAAAACTTCTGTTAATCTTGACCCACGATTTAATAAATATTGAGTTGCTGCATCAAGATCTGATCCAAATTGAGCAAACGCTGCAACTTCACGATATTGGGCTAATTCGAGCTTTAATGAACCTGAAACTTGTTTCATGGCTTTTAACTGCGCAGCAGAACCAACTCGACTTACAGATAAACCAACGTTAATTGCTGGACGAATCCCTTTGAAGAAAAGTTCTGTCTCTAAGAAAATTTGCCCGTCAGTAATTGAAATAACGTTTGTCGGAATATAAGCAGATACATCTCCACCTTGTGTTTCAACAACTGGTAACGCTGTCATTGACCCACCACCAACTTCATCAGACATTTTTGCGGATCTTTCGAGAAGACGCGAGTGTAAATAAAAAACATCCCCAGGAAAAGCTTCACGACCGGGTGGTCTTCGTAAAAGAAGAGACATTTGGCGGTACGCGACTGACTGTTTACTTAAATCATCATAAATGATTAAAGCATGCATGCCGTTGTCACGGAAATATTCAGCCATAGCACATCCTGAATACGGTGCAAGAAATTGTAAAGGTGCTGGATCCGAAGCCGTTGCTGCAACAATAATTGAATACTCTAGAGCATTCTTATCTTGAAGGGTCTTCACTAATTGTGCAACTGTTGATCTTTTCTGACCAACCGCGACATAAACACAATACAATTTTTTTGACTCATCATTTGAATCATTAATTGTTCTTTGATTAATAATTGTGTCAATAGCAATTGCCGTTTTCCCAGTTTGACGATCTTCAATAATAAGTTCACGTTGGCCGCGACCAATAGGCACTAAGCTATCGACTGCTTTTAATCCAGTTTGCATTGGTTCGTGCACAGATTTTCTTGCAATAATTCCAGGCGCTTTTAATTCAACACGACGTGGTGTTACATTTGGAATTGGTCCTTTACCATCAATTGGGTTTCCAAGACCATCAACAACACGCCCGAGCATCCCTTTTCCAACAGGCACGTCTACGATGGAACCTGTTCTTTTTACAATGTCTCCTTCGCGAATATTTGTATCGCTTCCAAAACAAACGATTCCAACATTGTCGTTTTCTAGATTCAGGGCCATCCCTTTAATCCCACTATCAAACTCAACCATTTCCCCCGATTGAATTTTGTTTAAACCATATACACGGGCAATACCATCCCCAACTGAAAGAACTCTTCCAATTTCATCGATGTTTAAATCTGAGTAGTAATTTGAAATACGTTGCTCAAGTAAATTTGATAATTCCGTTGCTGAAAGACTCATAAATCTTATATTTTTTTTGGTACAACCAAAGAAAGAGGTTAAATACGATAAAGCTCCTTTTTAATATTGTTGTGGAATGACTTCCCAAGGGCTTCTAAATTCAAATTGTCTAAATTGTTGGGCAAGTTCGACTGGCTCAGCAACAACTCTTTTTTTTGTGTCGTCGTATTTAAATTCGACGTATCCAGTTAAAGGAAAATCTTTTCTTAAAGGATGTCCTTCAAACCCATAATCTGTTAAAATGCGTCTAAGGTCTGGATGATTTGTAAAACAAATACCAAACATATCCCAGGTTTCTCGTTCAAACCAATTTGCAGCGGGATAAAGAGACGTCACTGATTCCACGATCGCATGTTCAGAACATTGCACTTTGAGTCGAAGTCTGGTATTTCGTTGGACACTCAATAAATGATAAACAACTTCAAAACGTGCCTCTCTTGAGGGGTAATCTACGGCTGTAATATCAATCAACATTTTAAATTGGGTTGCTGAATGATTCTTGAGAATTTCAAGGACTGGATGGAGATCTTGTGGACTTTTAAGTACAAGAGTGACTTCATTTGACTGAGCAATTACTTTTTGCACCCATTTCGGAAAAAGTAAGAGTGGTAAATTCACCATAAAAAAGATTTTTTTTGTCTCAAAAACCCACCTTTATTTCTTATACCATAAAAGTGTTGTCTTATTTTGAGAAATTTTTTTCTGCAGCTGGAGAAGTCCATATAATAAAGCTTCCGCAGTCGGTGGACATCCTGGAACATAAATGTCAACTGGAACGATACGATCACATCCACGCACAACAGAATACGAATAATGATAATAACCACCACCATTTGCGCAAGAGCCCATGGAAATAACCCATCTTGGTTCGGGCATTTGATCATATACTTTTCTTAAAGCCGGTGCCATCTTATTTGTCAAAGTACCTGCCACAATCATGACATCGGATTGCCTTGGACTTGGTCGAAAAATCATACCAAAACGGTCTAAATCGTAGCGTGCAGCCCCAGTATGCATCATTTCAACTGCACAACAAGCTAAACCGAAAGTCATGGGCCAGAGCGACCCTTGGCGAGCCCAATTAATTAACCCGTCCACTTTTGAAATAATATATTCAGAAGATGAAGGTTGACCCGTATATACACTTGAAGTCATAGAATACTATTTTTTTTTTCTCTTTAAAGAAAAACTACTGTTGACACAATTTTTGACTTAAAGAAAAAATATTTATGACGAAAATACAATAAACGTATGCACTCTTTTTCAACAGATCCTGTTATCATTTTCTTACAACTAAAAAGTTTCCCAGTCAACCAATTAAATACCTTGAAAAAAAGATTAAAAGCTCTCGATAACACAGCAAGTCTTCGATTAGCACAAAACCTGACACTACCTCTGCAAGATTTTTGTCAAAGCTCTACCTTTATTTTACATCTTGGGTCTCTAAAAACCCTAAAGACAGTATTTGAAAACGTGGATCCACAAGCAGAAAAGTTCTTTGATATCCAAGTCACAGGTCTTGAATGTATTTTATTAGGCGGTTTTTTTCAAGACCGTTTTGTAAGCACGACTGAATTACATAAGCTTCGTACATTCGATGCATCCAAAGTGAACATTTTAGGAAATCTTACGAAAAATCTAAAGCTTCCTCGTCTGTTAAAGCAGCGTTTGGTCCGTTTACCAATGATCTTACGGGCGAATAACGGGAATTGAACCCGTATTTTCAGAGTCACAGTCTGATACTTTGACCAATTAAGTTATATTCACCAAATAAGGTTAGAGACGGAATTGAACCGTCATTATAAGATTTGCAATCTCATACATTACCATTATGTTATCTAACCAAAAACCGTTGTTTGTTTTATGCATTGTATTTCTTTTTTACATTGTTCTCTATTGCTTTTTTTACTGGGTGTTTGGGGTATCTTTTTCAATCGTAAAAATATTGTGGTTATGCTAATGTGTATTGAATTAATGCTCCTTGCTGTCAACCTGAACTTTCTTATTTTCTCCACATACTTAGATGACCTGAGTGGACAAATCTTTTCCCTCCTCATCTTAACCGTCGCCGCAGCAGAATCTTCCATTGGACTCGCTTTACTTGTAATGTATTACAGAACTCGTGGAACCATCTCCATTGAATATATGAACCTTTTAAAAGGATAATATATGCTTGGGAAAGGCAGGATTCGAACCTGCGATGAATTTAATCAGCAGATTTACAGTCTGTCGCCTTGAACCGCTCAGCCACTTTCCCCTAAACATACACAGAAAAAAATCTATTATTTATGCCTCAGTTAGATATGGTCACTTTCTTCCCTCAATTTTTCTGGTTTTGTGTCTTTTTTACAGGATTCTATCTGACTCTTGTACAAAAATATCTCCCTCAACTTACAAGAATTTTTGCCGTGAGAGAAGCCGCACAACAGACAACGCCAACGGATCTCACAACAGATGCGTGCGAAGCCCTGGCCCAGAAAACACATAAAGTGTTTTCAGATAGTGTACAAGAAACAAAAAAAAAATATACCCAGCAGTTTCAAACAACAACGCAACTTTTAGACATTCAAACAGATGCGTTTAATACACACACACACCAAGCATTTGAAAAATATCAAAGCAAAAAAATCATGTTGCAGCAAACAGTGCAATACACACTACAACACATGCACCACGTGTTACCTGGGACCCAAGGAAACATGCCAAAAGTGGATGCAACAAAAACAGCACACTTTTTTTCCCAGGCCTTGGTACAGAAGCTTTGTGTACCACACAACCAAAAAAAATAATTTAAATGATTTTACAAAATAAAACTTTGATTATCTCAGCCACACTGGCATTTTTTGTGTGTAGTTCAAAAAACATTATTATTTATAATGAAGAAATCTTAGTTGCTCTGAGTTTTTTATGTTTTGTTCTGTTTAGTTTTCACACATTTCAAGACACCGTGAAAGAAACTTTTGCGCAGAGAAGAACACTAATTCTTCAAGAATTAGAATACATGCTCGTGGCAAAAGAAACAGCCGTTCAAAAACTTCAACAAACATATCAACACAGTGTTCAATTGCTTGAAAGTATTGAGGCATTGAAAACAGCAGCTGTACAAGAACTTGAACGAGCTCAACACGCACGACTAACTGCTTTTGAAGCAAGTATTCAGAAAAAATGTGTACAAAAAGTGCAACAGATTCTTCAGGTAGAGAAACAATTGCAACATACACTGCATCAAAATATTCGAGACAATTTCACGCAAAGTGTTTTAAAGTATTTTCAAAAAAATCGAGAGACGTTAATCCCACAACTTTTTGATCAAGCTTGTACACAACTTAAAAAATAAATATATATCTTGCCGAATAGAGGCAAGATACCATATATATCTTGAGAAGATACAAAGAAATACATACCAACCGAACCCATCCTGAACTCGATATTTGACCGTTTTTCTTGCTGTAAATACTTTGGATACAAGGGACTCGCAGTGTTCTCAAGACCCTGTTGAAAACACAAAATATATATGATGCACTTTATCAATCGTTGGGTTTTCTCAACAAATCACAAAGATATCGGAACACTTTACCTTATCTTCGGCGCATTCTCTGGTGTCTTAGGATCATGCTTTTCCGTACTCATTCGTATGGAACTTGCACAACCTGGAAACCAAATTCTTGCAGGAAACCACCAACTCTATAACGTCCTCATCACTGCACACGCATTCCTTATGATTTTTTTCATGGTTATGCCAGCACTCATCGGAGGATATGGGAATTGGTTCGTACCTATTATGATTGGAGCTCCGGATATGGCATTCCCAAGATTAAATAATATTAGTTTTTGGTTATTACCACCTTCTCTTTTACTTCTTTTAAGTAGCGCTCTAGTTGAAGTTGGTGTAGGAACGGGATGGACTGTGTACCCACCTTTAAGTCACATTACAAGTCACTCAGGTGGAGCGGTAGACCTTGCCATTTTCAGTTTACATCTTTCAGGTGCATCCAGTATTCTTGGAGCCATTAATTTTATCACAACCATCTTTAACATGCGAGGTCCAGGATTAAGTATGCACAGACTCCCACTCTTTGTATGGTCAGTCTTAATTACAGCATTCTTACTTCTCTTATCCCTCCCTGTACTTGCAGGTGCTATTACAATGCTTTTAACAGATCGAAATTTTAATACATCTTTCTTTGATCCAGCTGGTGGGGGAGATCCCATTTTATATCAACATCTTTTTTGGTTCTTTGGACATCCGGAAGTTTATATTTTAATTTTACCTGGATTTGGAATTGTGAGTCACATCATTAGCACATTTTCAAGAAAACCTATTTTTGGATATCTTGGAATGGTTTATGCTATGTTAAGTATTGGTGTCTTAGGATTTATTGTTTGGGCACATCACATGTTCACCGTTGGATTAGATGTCGATACACGCGCCTATTTTACAGCTGCAACAATGATTATTGCGGTACCAACAGGTATTAAAATTTTCAGTTGGATTGCAACAGCATGGGGTGGGTCGATCTACCTCAGAACACCAATGTTATTTGCTGTTGGATTCATCTTCCTCTTTACAGTAGGTGGATTAACTGGTGTTATGCTCGCAAATGCTGGAATCGATATTGCACTCCACGATACTTACTATGTCGTTGCGCACTTCCATTATGTATTATCCATGGGAGCTGTCTTTGCTTTATTTGCTGGATTCTATTACTGGATCGGTAAAATTTCCGGGTACCAATATCCAGAAGTATACGGGCAAATTCATTTTTGGTTATTTTTTATTGGGGTCAACCTCACATTCTTCCCAATGCATTTTCTTGGATTAGCTGGTATGCCACGTCGTATCCCAGATTACCCAGATGCATTTGCTGGATGGAATGCTGTATGTAGTTATGGGTCATACCTATCTATTTTAGCGAGTCTCTTCTTTTTCTATGTGGTGTATCTTACACTGACAAGTAACGAGAGATGTGCACCAAATCCATGGAACTTTGATTCACAGGATCAATCTGTGTCAACATTAGAATGGACCGTGGCGTCACCACCAGCGTTTCACACATTTGAAGAAATTCCTGCCATTAAATCACCGCACCAACTTACAAAATAAACTTTGAAAAGGTTTTTTTATGGTATATATATATATGTAAAGGTTCATGAGAACCTTTACATATCTGCAAAAAATCGAGCACCTCATATATTTAACTTCTCAGACGACGAACGCTTGCAGAAATGTCTTAAATATATAATATATAAAGTAGAGATTAAATGAGAAAGTTCTTCTTCATCTTTTGTTTCAGGGAACAGAACATCCTATATATCCTGAGTGCATGTGTGGTCGTCCATTTCAGAGCCATTTTACCTCTTTATATCCTCAAAATGGTCTATGAAAGATATACAAGAGTTCTTTTAGTCTCAAGGACGTGTCGGAGGACCTCACCCCTCAAATGGTTTCAATGTATTTCATCAAGGGCTGTAACCTTGTCTGTTTGTACTATACTCACGGATAAAAACATCAACCTTACTTTACATTCTATAAAAATTGGACGAAAATCCGACGACAGAAAAAACTTTCCCTACTGTAGAGGAAATACGTTATTGTACACTCAATTTATTTTGATCGACTGTAAACCAAAAACAGTGCAACACCCATGCTGATACTAATGTACGTATAAATGCAGTACTACATATGTTTTATATGAGAAAATTTGTACACACTCACTAAAGAAGTTAATGTCTTGGAAACATAGACGATTCAGATCGTATAGGATCAAGGGTAGGGAACGTGTTTAGGGATGTGGAGAGAAACGGGAAGAGAACAGAATGATGAAATGAATATAATCAACCAAGTTGACAACGACCCCTCTACAGTAGGGAAAGTTTTTTTGTAATGTTAGGTTCTCTTTTGCTATATTCTGTATATAGGAAGAATTCGTTTCGTAAGGGCGGAAATATTACTTTTCTAGTTCTGTTTTATGGGTAACTCATAGAAAACTTATATTATTTCTTTTAATGATAATGTGCACGAGTTTTTTATGTATATTAAAGTGTCTCCTCTATCGTAAAAATGTTTTCTACTTTCTTGTGTTTTATCTTTTTGTCTGTGCTTTAGATTCTAGATTTTTTTTTTGTCTTTTTTTCAGAGAGTGAGCTAAGGCGTGAAATCAGCCGCCTGGGGACTACGACCGCAAGGTTAAAACCCAAAGGAATTGACGGGGGCTTACACAAGCGGTGGAGCATGTGGTTTAATTCGACACAACGCGCAAAACCTTACCAATTTTTGACATAGAAAAGAATGCATTCGGTCTGAGTGTGTTTTATTTTCTACAGGTGCTGCATGGCTGTCGTCAGTTCGTGGCGTGAGCTGTTGGGTTAAGTCCTAGAACGAACGCAACCCTCAGGTTCTTTGCTTTGAATCATTGAACTAACTGCCTTTGAGATAAAGGAGGAAGGGGAGGATGACGTCAAGTCCGCATGGCCCTTATGAATTGGGCTACACACGTGCTACAATGATGATGCCAAAGAGATGCAAGGTGGTCACACGGAGCCATTCTTGAACCATCATCCTAGTGCAGATTGGTCTCTGCAACTCGAGACCATGAAGTTGGAATCGCTAGTAATCGTAGATCAGCATGCTACGGTGAATTTGTATCTAAGCCTTGTACACACCGCCCGTCACACTATGAAAGTGAGCCGTACTCAAAAAAACTCTTCTGTACATAGTATAGGCCACACTAGTTATGAAAATATCCGTGCCCTTTCTTTGTGTAGAAATTTTAACAGTATTGTCTATGATTGTAGTGAAGTCGTAACAAGGTAGCTGTAGGGGAACCTGTAGCTGGATAGACTCCTTTTTTTTTGCGTATGTGTAAATACACATCATAATTTGTTTGAATAGATGAGTTTGATCCTGGCTCAGAATGAACGCTAGCGAAAAGCTTAACACATGCAAGTCGAATGTTTTATAAACATGGCGTACGGGTGAGTAACGCGTAAGAACCTACCAAAGAATTCACGGGAATCGTGAATATTTAAAAGATTTGTATATCGTTTTTTGATGGGCTTGCGTAAGATTAGATAGTTGGTGTGGTAAAGGCGCACCAAGTCGATGATCTTTAACTGGTCTTAGCGGATGGCCAGTCACACTGGGATTGAGAAACGGCCCAGACTCTTTTTGGAGGCAGCAGTGAGGAATCTTGGACAATGGGCGCAAGCCTGATCCAGCTATTTCGCGTGGGTGATGACGGTTATGTTGATTGTAAAGCCCTTTCATGAAGATGTATGGATGATGTCTTATCTTCAAGAAGAAGCTCCGGCAAATTCTGTGCCAGCAGCCGCGGTAAGACAGGAGGAGCAAGTGTTATTCAGAATTATTGGGCGTAAAGGGCATGTAGGTGGATGTTTGGCGTTGATTGTGCCATTCCAATTGTTAACATTGGGTTTGCAGTCAATACTCTTCATCTTGAGGTCAAAAGAGGACAATAGAATTTCTAGTGGAGAGGTTAAATTCTTAGAGATTAGAAGGAATATCAAAAGCGAAGGCAATTGTCTGGTTTGTACCTGACACTGAGGTGCGAAAGCGTGGGGAGCAAACAGGATTAGATACCCTGGTAGTCCACGCCGTAAACGATGCTGATTCCTCTTTGGATGACAAAAAAAAATATCTTCCCACACACAGGGAAGACTTAATGAGATAGTTCAGTTTGGTAGAACGTCGGACTCATACCTCGATGGTCGGGGGTTCAAACCCCCCTCTCATTAGAAAAGTTTTAAGTGGATGCTTAGGCTCAACACCACATATGGACGTGTATCAAGACGAAACGTCACTTGAAGAGAATTCTCAAAGACAAGTGAATTTCCACAGTGGGAAACCACACATTGTAAAAAACGAAGGGAACCGAAACATCTAAGTACCTTTAGGAAAAGAAATCAACCGAGATTCCGTAAGTATTGGCGAAAGAAAGCGGAACAGACATACAAACACATGGTGACTCAGAACAAAGTGGGATCTTTGACCAAAGATGGTGACAGTCCAGTATTTGTGGCCAGTGTTTTTTGAATAAGTAAAACACATCAAAGTGTTTGAATATGAGGAGGTCCACCTTCTTTGTCTAAATATAGTGTTGAGACCGATAGTGAACAAGTACCGTGAGGGAAAAGTGAAAAGAACCCTAGACAAGGGAGTGCAACAGATCCTGAAACTTGAAACGGACAAGCAGTCAAAGAACTTTAACAGTTTTTTGGCGTACCTTTTGTATAATGGGTCAGTGAGTAAATGAATGCAGCTTGCTTAAGCGGGGACGTGGAGGCGAAGCAAACGCGAGTAGTAAATATGCACCTGGTTGTATTCATTTGACCCGAAACTAAGTGATCTACCTATGAACAGGTTGAAGAAAGCGTAATTTCTTTTGGAGGACCGAACCGACGTCTGTCGCAATAGACGCGGATGATTTGTGGGTAGGGGTGAAAGGCCAATCAAACTTAGAGATAGCTGGTTCTTCGCGAAATTTATTGAGGTAAAGCGTTTGTTCAATGTCAAAAGGGGTAGAGCACTCACGAAGCTATGGGGGCCCAAAGCCTTACTGATCTTCTTGAAACTCCGAATACTTTCTGACATACAGACAAACAGACAGACTTAAAGTGCTAAGGTTTTAAGTCGAAAGGGAAACAGCCCAGAATGTTTGCTAAGGTCCTTAAACAATAAGTCAGTGGGAAAAGGCGTTTATATCCGAGGACAACTAGGAAATTGGCTTGGAAGCAGCCATTTTATAATGAAAGCGTAATAGCTCACTCGTCGAGGATACAAGCACTGAGAATGTATCGGGGCTCAACTTATTTACCGAAGCAACATAGAACAGGTAGCGAAGCGTTTTGTAAACCAATGAAGATGTTTTGTGAAAAATATTGGAGGATTCAAAAGTGATTATACTGACATGAGTAACGAAAAATCATGTGAAAATCATGATCGCCGTAAGTTCAAGGGTTTCTGCGATCTGGTGTTCAGCGCAGAGTGAATCGGCTTCTAAATTTGCTGTGAAAACGGACAAGTGATGAGGACATGCAAACTGACAAATACGCACATATACGTAACTCAAATTGGATAGAGAATGTGTCTGCCGTATTTCAGGAAAAGGTTTGCTTGATAAACGAACCGTACCCAAAACCGACACAGGTGAACAAGTCGAATAGACTCAGGCGTTGAGACAACCATGCTGAAGGAACTCGGCAAAATACTCCCGTAACTTCGGAAGAAGGGAGACCAACTATTGGTGACACAAAATTGAGGGTGACGACTTTTTATTAAAAAATTAGGACTCTGCAAAATGGGAACATGACGTATAGGGTCTGACGTCTGCCCGGTGCTAGAAGCTTAAGAGGGGACTTGAAAGAGTTGAATTGAAGGCCTAGTAAACGGCGGTTGTAACTATAACAATCATAAAGTAGCGAAATTCCTTGCCAGCTAATTCCTGGCCTGCATGAAAGACGTAACGATTGCCCTACTGTCTCCAGCATGGACTCAGTGAAATTGAATTTTCCGTGAAGATGCGGAAATCGTGCCCCAAGACGAGAAGACCCTATGCATCTTTACTGTACATTTACATTGAACAAAGACATCAAGTATGTAGTATAGGTGGGAGTTTCGACACTCTTGAAATACCACCTTCTGAATGTCTTCATTCTCATTTGCTTGCAAAGAAAGTGTATATGAGGCAGTTTGACTGGGGCGGTCGCCTCCTAAAAAGTAACGGAGGCGTGCGAAGGTAAACTCAATGAAAGTTGGAAACTTTCTGCAGAATATAATGGTATAAGTTTGCCTGACTGCGAGACACCACAAGTCGAGCAGAGACGAAAGTCGGCCATAGTGATCCAAAAGTACCGAGTGGAAGGGCTTTTGCTTAACGAATCAAAGATACGCTAGGGATAACAGGCTAATAATTCCCAAGAGTCCTTATCGACGGAATTGTTTGGCACCTCGATGTTGACTGATCATATCCTGGGGCTGAAGAAGGTCCCAAGGGTTCGGCTGTTCGCCGATAAAAATGGTACCTGAGTTGAGTTTAGAACGTCGTGAGACAGTTTGGATTCTACCTGGGGTGCGCGTAAGAATTGAGAAAACTACTTCTTTGTACGAGAGGACCGGAAGTATTTAACCTCTGGTGTACTGGTTGTTCAGCCATGAGCATCGCCAGGAAGCTACGTTAAGATAGGATAACCGTTGAAAGCATATCAAACGGGAAACTTTTTTCAAGACAAATTCTTTTTTTTCGTGAAAGACTATCACGTTGATAGGCGAAATGTGTACAATTTGTAAAAATTGAAGCTTTTTCGTACTAAATATTCCCTTACATGTACAATTATATTTCTCAAAACCGATTGTGCTACAAAAATACAATGATTATGAAAAGATTATCTTTTTTAAAACAACCGCTCCTCGCTGCAGTCAATGACCATTTAATTGATTATCCAACACCAGCAAACTTAAGTTATTGGTGGGGATTTGGCTCAACAGCAGGTATCTGTTTAATTCTTCAAATTTTAACAGGAATTTTTCTTGCGATGCATTATACGCCACACATTGATTTAGCTTTCTTAAGTGTTGAACACATCATGAGAGATGTTGAAGGTGGGTGGTTTTTACGTTACATGCATGCGAATGGTGCAAGTATGTTCTTTATCGTCGTATACCTCCATTTATTAAGAGGTCTTTATTATGGAAGTTACACTAGTCCAAGAGAACTTGTTTGGATCGTTGGGGTTATCATTCTTCTTCTTATGATTCTTACAGCCTTTATTGGATACGTTTTACCATGGGGACAAATGTCTTTCTGGGGGGCCACCGTTATTACAAGTCTTGCAAGTGCAATTCCTGTCGTTGGGACAGATATTACACATTGGTTGTGGGGTGGTTTTTCTGTAGATAATGCTACACTCAACAGATTTTTTAGTCTACATTATCTTTTACCGTTTATTATTGCGGGTGCGAGTCTTGTACATATTGTTGCTTTGCATCAATATGGTTCAAACAATCCGTTGGGCTGTAGTGCAACCGTTGACAAAATTCCTTTCTACCCGTATCTTTTATTAAAAGATCTCGTTGGTTGGGTTGTATTTGCTATTTTTTTCTCGGGATTTATTTTTTTTGCGCCAAACCTTTTAGGACATCCAGATAATTATATTCCAGCGAATCCAATGTCTACACCTGCGCATATTGTTCCAGAATGGTATTTCTTACCGGTTTATGCTATTTTAAGAAGTATTCCGAATAAACTTGGTGGTGTTCTTGCCATTGGTCTTGTATTTGTGTCTCTCCTCATTTTACCATTCATCCATACCTCACAAATTAGAAGTTCAAGTTTCCGTCCATTACATAGAAAGTTATTCTTTCTATTAGTTGCAGATTGTCTTCTATTAGGGTGGATTGGATGTCAACCAGTAGAAGATCCATACGTACTCATTGGGCAAATTGCTTCCATTTATTTCTTCCTATACTTCCTAGTCGCCATGCCACTCCTAGGAAAAGTAGAACAATTCCTACTACAAAAATAAAAAAAAACAACACACCACGGCTCCACATATACACAACAATGGAGCCACACACACAAAAGAAAAGACATTTAGTATGCCGACAACAAATCAATTATTGACACAACAAAGAGTGATGAAAACAAAACGAATTAAAACACCTGCTTTAGAAAAATGTCCTCAAAAAAAGGGCGTATGTGTTCGCGTGTATACAAAATCTCCTAAAAAGCCGAACTCAGCTGTGCGTAAAGTAGCCAAAATTAAGCTCACGAACCAAAACGAAATCATTGCGTATATTCCCGGTGAAGGGCATACTTTGCAAGAGCACTCCGTGGTTCTTGTTCGAGGTGGTAGAGTTAAAGATTTACCTGGTGTTAAGTATAAAGTTATTCGAGGCATTTTTGATCTTCAAGGTGTGAAGAATAGAAAACAAGCCCGTTCTAAATACGGTACAAAAAAATAAAGTATCCATGGTTAAACTTTTTTCCCAAGACATCTTATTTACTCCTGAGTTAAATAGTTCAAGTATTTTTAAGAAATTGCTCCAAAATATGTTAAAGAAAGGGAATAAAAAAAAAGCACAACGTCTTCTTTTTGCAGTTATTTTTTTAGTCCAACAGATGTACCCAACAATCCCGAAAGATCAAATTTTTGTGCAAGCCATCCAAAACATCCAACCTAGTTTTGAATTTAAAAAAGCTCGAGTTGGTGGAATGAGTCAATTTATTCCAGGGGCAAAAAAACCTGAAAAACAAGAAAACTTAGCTATTCGTTGGATTTTAGCTCTTGCCAAAGAAAAACAGAGAAAAACAAAAATTGTCAAAAACAAACAATATGGATTTGAGTACTTTTTAGCCCAAGAAATTCTTCTCGCTTTTAAAAATGAGAGTGACCTTAGAAATAAAAAGCTCGAAATGCATAAATTAGCAGAAACAAATAAAGCCCTAGCCTACCAACGTTGGTGGTAACACATTTTGTTTATAGGCTTTTCAGGCCTATAAACATATGTTGATACATTACGGTAACAAATCAAAAGCGACCAACGTTCCAGCCACAAAAATAACCCATGCGAGTGATAAAGGAAGGAATACTTTCCAACCTAGTTTCATTAACTGATCATAACGGTACCTTGGAAAGGCTGCACGTGTCCAAATATATAAAAAAAGAAAAATAATCGTTTTCAGACCAAGCCAGACCGGTCCTGGAACCCAAGAAAATAAAAAAATATTCATCGGAGGTAACCAACCACCCAGAAAGAGTAAAGCGCAGAGTACACTCATAAAAATCATGTTTGCATATTCTCCTAAAAAGAATAAAGCAAATCCCATTGATGAATATTCTACGTTATATCCGGCTACAAGTTCTGCTTCAGCTTCAGGTAAGTCAAAAGGTGCACGATTTGTTTCAGCTAAACATGAGATAAAGAATAATACAAGTAAAGGAAAGAGAGGCAGTCCAAACCATACATGTTTTTGTGCCAGAACAATCGTTGATAAATTGAGAGATCCCACGCATAATAAAACAGTAATAAGAACAAGTCCTAATGACACTTCATAAGATACCATTTGTGCGGTTGATCGAAGAGCTCCAAGAAAAGCATATTTCGAGTTACTTGACCATCCAGCAATGATAACTCCATAAACACCAAGAGAAGAGATTGCAAAGATGTAGGGAATGCCAAGATTTAAATCTGAGAGAACAACTCCTTCGTCGAAGGGAATAACAGCCCAAGAAATGAGGGCTAATAAAAATGTCATAAAAGGTGCGCCTAAAAAAAGTAAAATATTGGAACTACTAGGCAAGACCGGTTCTTTGACGAGCAGTTTTAAACCATCCGCTAATGGTTGTAAGATTCCGAAGAAACCAACAACATTGGGTCCTTTTCTTCTTTGCATAGATCCCATGACTTTTCTTTCGGCAAGTGTGAGATACGCGACAGCAACTAAGAGAGGGACTGCGAGTGTTAAAATTTTGAGTAACGTTGTGAGAAGAAATAAAACCATACGCGTTGCATTTTTTATGTATCCCTTACGGGAATCGAACCCGTGTTTTCGCCATGAAAAAGCGATGTCCTCACCGTTAGACGAAAGGGACCTCAGAGAGTCGAAGGAGAATAGTTCCAATGGTAGAACAGTGGTCTCCAAAACCATAGGTTAAGGGTTCGAATCCCTTTTCTCCTGGAAGTGCCTGTAACTCAATTGGATAGAGTGTCAGACTACGAATCTGAAAGTTGAGAGTTCAAATCTTTCCAGGCACGACCCCACGGGCTTATAACTCAGTTGGTTAGAGTATACGCCTGATAAGCGTAAAGTCAGTAGTTCAAGTCTACTTAAGCCCAAGCGAAAAAAGGGAATCGAACCCTCAGCTTTAGCCTTGGCAAGGCTACACTCTACCATTGAGCTACTTTCGCTTTGTATTTTGGTGGAATGATAAACACCCCACCAAAAGAAATTAATGCAGATGAATCGCATCATTTAAGTAAATACATGTTAAAATAGTAAACACGTAGGCTTGAAGACAAGCAACCCCCACCTCCAAGAACATAAGAGCAAAAACAACTAAAAATGGGATGGCCGCTGCTGCTTTTAATACACCGCTTAATGAAAGCATACTCCAAGCAAAACCACTGAGAATTTTAACTAAAGTATGCCCAGCCATCATATTTGCAAAAAGTCGTACCCCAAGACTAATACCACGGAAACAGTAAGAAACAAGTTCAATAACAACTAATCCTGGAGCTAATGCTAAAGGTGCTCCTGGTGGGAGTAAAAAACTGAAAAAGTGGAGTCCGTGCGTTTGAAACCCGATTAAAGTCATTGCAATAAATACACAAAATGACAGTGTAAAAGTAATCACGAAGTGACTTGTTGTCGTAAAACTATATGGAATCATCCCAATTAAGTTACTTAAGAGTAGAAAAGTAAATAGAGTGAACACGAAAGGGAAGTATTTCACACCTTTTTTTCCAATTTGTTCAGAAACTAAACTCACAACAAACTCATAAATCATTTCAACGACTGATTGCCATGGTGTTGGTACTAAAGTTCCTCCTTTTACGAAGACAAGCGAACAAAGAAAAAGAAACGCGCCGGTTGATAATAAGAAAAACAAGGCTGAGTTTGTAAATGAAAAATAAAAATTTCCTAAATGGAAGGGGATCAGAGAGATAATTGTAAATTGCTCAAGTGGAGAAAAATACATATGCATAGATTTTTTAGGGCAGCACAGCTTCAAAAGACTTGAAATTTTTGAATGTCTGCCGAGACAGAAAAAAGTTATATATGGGAGATACGTTTTTATTTTTCTTTTTTTCTTTTTTTGTGCTTTTTTCAGCATTTATGGTGATCCGATCAAAGAACCCGGTGTATTCAGTTCTTTTTTTGATCCTTGTCTTTTGTAATACAGCTGGATTACTCCTTTTACTCAATTTAGATTTCTTTGCATTGATCTTCTTAATTGTGTACGTTGGCGCCATTGCAGTTTTATTCTTATTCGTTGTTATGATGCTGGATATTAAACTTGCTGAAATGCAAGAAAGCATTTTCTTCTATTTACCGATTGGTGGCTTCATTGGACTCATTTTTTTTATTGAATTCTACTTTTTATTCAATAAAGAATTTGTCCCACTTCACCTTGAAACGCTCTCGACAGGAAGTACATCAATGCTCACTTTACAATTTTATGTATATGCCTTCTGGGCTTTCGTTCTTTATGGTTTTTCGGCACCACACTTTGCACAAAAGTTCCGCGCTTATTCTACACATTTTTTTGAGCAATTACGTGGTCTTGAGCACCAAGCGCATCAAAATTTGGAGTATGTCATTTGGCCAACCTATGTGGATTCTAAGACACCTGTCGAAGCATTAGGACAAGTATTATATACATATTATTTTTATTTTTTTTTAGTGGCGAGCCTCATTCTTTTAATCGCAATGATTGGTGCGATTATGTTGACTTTAAACCCGCATCGTGCAGTCAGACGTCAACAAGTATTTGAACAGAATGCGAGAGATTTCGCAAAAACTGTACATAAGATTCGTACATTAAAATAAAAAGTTTTGGGAGGGCTTGGTCTCTCCTGTATTTTCTCTAGTAGCTCAGCGGTAGAGCAAATGGCTGTTAACCATTGGGTCGTTGGTTCGAGTCCAACCTAGGGAGCTTTCGTTTGAAAAAAAGAAATTACTATGTTTTTCCTCTCAAACCCTCTGTTTTTTTTTTCTGTGGCTTTGTGTGATGCGCCACAAGCTTGGCAGTTTGGTTTTCAAGACCCCGCATCGCCAATTGCCCAAGGTATTCAAGATTTACACAACGATATTTGTTTTTTCATGATTGTTGTTTTAGTTTTTGTCGTGTGGATGCTTTTACGAACATTATGGCATTTTCACTGGACAAAAAACCCTGTTCCAAGTAAAATTATTCATGGCACTTTTTTAGAAATTGTGTGGACGATCACCCCAAGTTTCATTTTAATGATTATTGCAGTCCCTTCATTTGCTCTTTTATATTCCATGGATGAAATCGTTGACCCTTCGTTAACTTTAAAAGTTATTGGGCATCAATGGTATTGGACATATGAATATTCTGACTACAGTTTGTCAGATGACGGTTCAATTGTTTTTGATAGTTATATGATTCCTGAAGATGATTTAGAATTAGGTCAACTTCGTTTACTTGAAGTAGACAACCGTGTCGTTTTACCAGTACACACCCATATCCGTATCATTATTACAGCAGCTGATGTGCTTCATAGTTGGGCAGTCCCTGCACTTGGTGTAAAATGTGATGCCGTGCCGGGTCGTTTAAATCAAACATCTGTTTTTTTAAAACGTGAAGGCGTTTTTTACGGGCAATGTAGTGAAATTTGTGGAGCAAATCATGGATTTATGCCAATTGTTGTGGAAGGGGTACAATTAGATGATTACTTACACTGGGTTTCAAATAAATTAGAAGATATTTAACGGACTCTTCAAAGCACATTAAAAAAAAGAAATTCTTATGAATCAACAAAAGCACCCTTTTCATTTAGTAGACCCAAGTCCATGGCCATTTCTTGCATCGTTTGCAGCTCTTGTGACTACTTTCGGTGGCGTGATGTACATGCATGGGTACATTGGTGGTGATTCTTTAGCCGCTTCAGGATTTTTATTAATTCTTTATACCATGTTTGTTTGGTGGAGAGATATCATTCGTGAAGCGACTTATCAAGGGCACCATACGACAACCGTTCAAGCTGGACTTAAATCTGGTATGATTCTCTTTATTGTTTCAGAAATTATGTTTTTTCTTGCATTTTTCTGGGCATTTTTTCACTCAAGTTTAGCACCAACAGTCGAAATTGGGGCTGTTTGGCCACCAAAAGGGATCGATGTTTTAAACCCTTGGGAAATTCCATTTTTAAACACGTTGATTCTTCTAACTTCCGGGGCAACAGTAACATGGGCGCACCATGCAATCTTAGCTGGTCAGAAGACGCAAGGAATCATGAGTTTAATTTTCACAGTTATCCTTGCAGCCGTATTTACAGGGTTCCAAGTTGTGGAATATGTCGAAGCACCTTTTACTATTACAGATGGTATTTATGGGTCAACCTTTTTTATGGCGACAGGATTTCACGGGTTTCATGTATTTATTGGAACCGTTTTTCTAGCCATTTGTTTACTCAGATTAGTTGCAAATCAGTTCTCGACACACCAACATTTTGGATTTGAAGCTGCCGCTTGGTATTGGCATTTTGTTGATGTTGTCTGGTTATTTTTATTTGTAGCTATCTATTGGTGGGGTGGTCTTTAAATGCGTAAGATAAGGACAGATATCTGTCCTTATCCTTCATTAATTGAGAAAAAGTAATGCGACTTTTTCGGACCATAAAAAAACATTTGTCGGACAAAAGAATAAATACACTAAAAGATACGATGTAATCGAAATCATCCACGCTTTTTGTTGGTCCATTTGGACGTACTCCACCGACACAGAAGTCTCTTTATGAAAGTACATAAATTTGATAAATCTCAAATAATAAAAACAGCTGACAATACTACTGAAAAGAGCAACTGCAACAAAGAAGTATAAAGAAGCCCCCAACGCTGCAAAAAACACATAAAATTTTGCACAAAACCCCGCTAAAGGAGGAATTCCAGCCATAGAGAAAAAATTAAGAACAAATGCACATGCAACCAGAGGTTGGCTTTGTGCTAAATACTTTAAATCCTCTACATAACGAATACGCTGTCCAGTTTTCAGGTCTTTCAATGCCAGAACACACGCAAATACGTGCACTGTCATGACAATATAAAAAATCAAATATGCAAGCATAGATTGCAATCCTTCAATTGTCAAGCAACTTAAGGCTAATAACATATATCCTAAATGCCCAATTGAACTATACACGAGGAGTCGCTTGATTTTCTTCTGTGCAAAGGCACCAAAGGCACCGACAAGTAACGAGAGCATACCACTTGCAATGATAACTGGTTGCCATAGAAGAGCGAGTTCGTAAAAGCTACAGAAGAACAATTTAATGAACACACCAAAGATTGACACTTTTGGTACAATAGAGAAGAATGCTGTCACTGAGGTGGGTGCACCTTCATACACATCGGGTGCCCAAAAATGGAACGGGGCAGCACTTAGTTTGAAAAGAAACCCTAATAAAATAAACAAAAAAGCAATTTGGACAAAGATCCAGTCACTTGTCTGGTAAATATTTGATTGTTGGGCGAAAAAAAGTGCATAGGCCTCAAAATTTGTAAGTCCAGTGAGCCCATATAAAAAAGAGCATCCGAGGAGAAAAACACCAGAAGAAAAAGCCCCTAAAAGAAAATATTTTAATCCGGCTTCTGTTGAAAATTCTGAGTCTCTTTGTGAGGCAGCCAAGACGTAGAAACAAAGACTTTGCATCTCAAGCGCTAAATACATTGAAATTAAGTCATAGGACGCAACTAAAAGAAGCATACTTAAAGTGGATAGGCACACCAACACTAAATACTCGAAATTTCTCATATTCTCCGTCTCAAAATATTGTACAGACATCAAAATGGACAAGATACTTCCACCCAAAATTAAAAATTTAAAAAAAGTACTAAGATCATCTAAAAGTAAACTTTGAGAGAAGACCACTGTTGAGTGCACAGGCGTATTCAACACAAGACCCAGAGTCATCGCTAGACAGACGATACTTGCCCAACTCATCACTTTCATTAATCCAGGCTTTCCATGACTTACCGATGTTGAATAGATAACTCCAAACATGAGCAAACTTAATGAAGCGCCGAAAAGAAAAAGTTCTGGAAGAACAAAATAAAAATCATTTTGAAAAAAGTGCATACATGCGTAAATTATTTTGTAATTGTGACAGGTGCCAGTCTAAACTGACACCCCAGTCATTAAATTCGAATACTTTGGAGAACTGTCGCGACTGAATAATGCAAAGATTCAAGAAAAATTGAAGGATAAATACCCATCCAGAAGATACAGACAACAAAAGGCAGTAAAATAAAAAATTCACGTCGATTGATATCAGCAAATTGGTTGATATACACTGGTTTCAAGTTCCCAAAAACAACTCGATTATAGAGCCAAATAGAGTAAGCACCTCCAAGAATCATCCCAGTCGCTGCAAGCGTTGCAATGAAAGTATTTGTTTGGAATACGCCAACTAAAATTAAGAATTCACCAACAAAACTACTTGTTCCGGGTAAACTTAAATTCCCTAATGTAAAAATGAAAAAGAAGAATGCAAACAAAGGCATTGTCTGCACGAGTCCCCCGTAATATTTAATGAGTCGTGTATGTGTTCGGTCATAAAGAATTCCAATACAAAGAAAAAGAGCTGATGCCACAAATCCATGACTAAGCATGAGAAGAACAGCACCTTCCACGCCTTGCATGTTGAGACTAAACAGACCCAATGTTACAAAACCCATATGCGCAACCGACGAATACGCAATAATTTTCTTTAAATCAATTTGACGGAGGGTCGTAAACGAAGCATAGATAATCCCAATGACACTCATAGTATAAATAAGGGGCGTAAAGTAAATGGTTGCTTCCGGAAATAAAGGAATAGAAAACCTTAAAAATCCATAGGTCCCAAGTTTTAAAAGAATTCCAGCAAGAATCACAGATCCCGATGTTGGTGCTTCCACGTGTGCTTCAGGTAACCAAATATGAAAAGGAATCATTGGGACTTTTACTGCAAACGAGAGAAAAAAAGCGACCCAAAGGAACAGTTGTCGACGTTCACTAAATTCGACTGTATGTAATACTTGTAAATCTGTCGTTCCTACTTGAAAATAAATAAGTAAGATAGCTAAAAGCATAAAAAGGGATCCGATAAGAGTATACAAAAAGAATTGGTATGCTGCTCGAATTTTTCTTTCACGCGAGCCCCAAACTCCAATAATTAAAAACATTGGAATAAGTACACTTTCAAAAAAAACATAAAACAGTAATAAATCAAGCATACAAAAGACAGCAAGCATGAAACTTTCTAAAAGTAAGAACGCTACAAGAAATTCTCGGACAAGATGTTTTACAGACTGCCAACTAATAAGAAGACACACAGGCACTAAGAATGTTGTCAGAATCATGAAAAAAAGTGAAATACCATCAATACCTACATAAAAGTTCATGTTCAATACAGACAACCAGTCCATATGTTGTACAAATTGAAACTTTGCCGTTGAATTATCAAAGAAAATCCAAAGGTTTAACGAACAGACAAAGGTGACCAACGAAATGTTTAAAGCAAACAATTTCATCTGTCGAACAGCTGTCTTCGGAAAGAACAGAAGCCCAACAGCCCCTAAGACAGGCAGACACAGAAGTACAAAAAGAATATTTTGAATAAACATAAAACTTTGTGGGGTTTTTGAATAATTTTGCATGGGTACCCATGCAAAATTATTTACTTGTCAGATAACCAGAAAAAACTTAAGAATAATAATACAATAATTCTTGTATCTAAAAAGGCACCAACACTTGTGGTTGCAACCAAGAAAAAAGCAAGAATACTAGTTAAACTCACAAACATCATGAAAGCGTAGTGGTAGATTGACCCAGTTTGAACGGTTTTCACAAAATGTCGCATAAAGGCAGATTGTTGCATAATTCCAGTTGGTCCGAACATTTCCAAAAACCCCTTGTCTACAAGTTTAAACGAAATAGTATATCCAAAATGTAAACTTGGTCGCGCGACAAAGTCATTATAAACTTTATCAAAAAGCCAACGTTTATTGAGGAAAGTATATAGTTGTTTTCCAAGAACACTCGTTTTAAGAGAATATGAGAAAGAACTACCAAACCCGTTTAAATTCACAGCAAACACTGCCCCTAGGATACTAAAAATGATTGGAACAAATTTCACTGCTTGTGGAATATATTCGGATTCAAGAACTAACGTATTAGTTGGAAGAGTAAATACAGCATTTCCCCAAAAGTTTGTGCCGAGACCGATCATCATATCTTTTGCAATAAATCCTCCAAAGATACTTCCCAGCGCTAAACAGCAAAGCGAGAGACCCATTAAAAATGGAGCATCGTGGACATTTTGTACGGACGATTTCAGCATTTGTGGTGATGCTAAAAAGGTTAAGTAAAGTAATCTAAAAGAGTAATAGGATGTGAATAATGCTGACACGCTACCTAACCAATAAGCAAAATTGCCACTTAATGTGTACTTTGCATAAGCCACTTCTAAGATGACATCTTTTGAGTAAAATCCAGTCAAATACGGGAATCCAATGAGTGCGAGCGAACCCAACATCATCATAGAGTACGTAAATGGAAGTAGACGCACCAAACCACCCATTTTTCGCATATCTTGTTCATCTCCAAGAGCATGGATCACGGACCCAGCACTCAAGAAAAGAAGAGCTTTAAAAAAAGCATGATTCATTAAATGAAAAACACCTAAAGCATATTGCGAAATACCACAAGCAAACATCATATATCCTAATTGACTACAAGTTGAATACGCAATAACTCTTTTCAAATCATTTTGTACTACCCCAGTGGTTGCTGCAAAAAATGCTGTAGACGCACCGACAAGAGTAATGACAACTAACGCTTGTGAAGAATACTCCACTAAAGGTGAACATCTTGCTAAAAGAAAAACACCAGCCGTTACCATTGTAGCTGCATGAATTAATGCTGAAACAGGTGTTGGTCCTTCCATAGCATCTGGTAACCATGTATGTAATCCAAGTTGGGCTGATTTCCCAATGGCACCAATGAACAAAAGTAAACTAATACAGGTTAGTGTATGTACTTCCATATGAAAAAACAAGAAATGGTGACAAGCAAACTCAGAAGCACATGCAAAAACAGTTTCGAAATCAACCGCTTTAAAAATGTGGAAAATACCCATAATTCCTAAAGCTAGTCCAAAATCACCGACTCTGTTGACGAGCATTGCTTTGATTGCAGATTTATTGGCTTGAAGTCGTGTATACCAAAAATTAATTAATAAATAAGATGCGACACCGACACCCTCCCACCCAAAAAACATTTGGAGAAAGTTATCAGATGTGACTAACATCAACATAAAAAAAGTAAAAACTGATAAATACGACATAAATCTTGGTAAATGTGGATCTTCCCCCATGTAAGAAATGGAATAGATATGTACTAGACTACTGACGAAGGTGACAACGACACACATAATAACAGTTAAACTGTCAAAAAGAAATCCCCAAGAAGCGACAAACATGTCCGTTTGGAACCATGGGAGAAATTGGACATAACAAGGACTTCCACAAATCCCTACTTCATAAAGCGCTACAAAGGAGAGGCATGCAGAACTCATGACTGCAAACGTGCTGAGTAATGGTGCGCCCCTATACCCGAAAAAGCGTCCAAATACGGTAACTAACAAAAAACCAAAAAATGGTAGAAAAACTAATAATAAATACATGGTATAAGATTTTCTCGTTTTTCCCGTATGTTTAGATAGCTCAGTTGGTTAGAGCAAAGGACTGAAAATCCTTGTGTCGGTGGTTCAAATCCACTTCTAAACATGCACAAAAAAAAAAGAATTTATGCGTCAACAAAATTTTTTCGAAAAAGTTCAATATGTTTCAAATAAAGTACATCCAGAGTTGTTTGGGTGTCTTGAAGGGTTCCGTAATCATTTAGCTTTGGTTGACACAGAAAAAAGTAAACTTCTGCTCAAGAAAGCTCTTATTTTTTTACGTGCATTACAGCAAGACAACAAGACAATTTTATTTATTAATAATAATCCAAAGCTATCTTTTTTAACAAAACAAACTGCAGTCAGTCTAGATCAACCTTATTCAAACGAATACTGGATCCCAGGGTTACTCACAAATTGGACAGGATCACAATCTATGATTCACTCGTTTAAATATTCTGAACAGTATTTTGGGTCTTTTTTAGACAAAAAAAAGGTAGTTTTTCCGAAATATGTGAAACAAAAAAAAAAACTTGAGGGATTAACAGCATTTAAGCACAGACCCTCTGCTTTAGTTTTATTACAAACAACAGGAAACGCATCTATTATTCGAGAAGCACAATTATTAAATATTCCTATTGTGGCATTCACAAACTGTACAAAAACCGTTTCTAATGTAGAGTATCCAATTCCCTTCGATACAGATGCAGTCGCCATTGTATATTTTTTCTGTAGCATTCTTTGTAAAAAATAAATCTGGGGTGGAAGGGTTCGAACCTCCGAATGGTCGCATCAAAAGCGACTGCCTTTCCACTTGGCTACACCCCATCTTTTGTGTGTGTGGCTCCATTGTTGTGTATATGTGGAGCCGTGGTGTGTTGTTTTTTTTTATTTTTGTAGTAGGAATTGTTCTACTTTTCCTAGGAGTGGCATGGCGACTAGGAAGTATAGGAAGAAATAAATGGAAGCAATTTGCCCAATGAGTACGTATGGATCTTCTACTGGTTGACATCCAATCCACCCTAATAGAAGACAATCTGCAACTAATAGAAAGAATAACTTTCTATGTAATGGACGGAAACTTGAACTTCTAATTTGTGAGGTATGGATGAATGGTAAAATGAGGAGAGACACAAATACAAGACCAATGGCAAGAACACCACCAAGTTTATTCGGAATACTTCTTAAAATAGCATAAACCGGTAAGAAATACCATTCTGGAACAATATGCGCAGGTGTAGACATTGGATTCGCTGGAATATAATTATCTGGATGTCCTAAAAGGTTTGGCGCAAAAAAAATAAATCCCGAGAAAAAAATAGCAAATACAACCCAACCAACGAGATCTTTTAATAAAAGATACGGGTAGAAAGGAATTTTGTCAACGGTTGCACTACAGCCCAACGGATTGTTTGAACCATATTGATGCAAAGCAACAATATGTACAAGACTCGCACCCGCAATAATAAACGGTAAAAGATAATGTAGACTAAAAAATCTGTTGAGTGTAGCATTATCTACAGAAAAACCACCCCACAACCAATGTGTAATATCTGTCCCAACGACAGGAATTGCACTTGCAAGACTTGTAATAACGGTGGCCCCCCAGAAAGACATTTGTCCCCATGGTAAAACGTATCCAATAAAGGCTGTAAGAATCATAAGAAGAAGAATGATAACCCCAACGATCCAAACAAGTTCTCTTGGACTAGTGTAACTTCCATAATAAAGACCTCTTAATAAATGGAGGTATACGACGATAAAGAACATACTTGCACCATTCGCATGCATGTAACGTAAAAACCACCCACCTTCAACATCTCTCATGATGTGTTCAACACTTAAGAAAGCTAAATCAATGTGTGGCGTATAATGCATCGCAAGAAAAATTCCTGTTAAAATTTGAAGAATTAAACAGATACCTGCTGTTGAGCCAAATCCCCACCAATAACTTAAGTTTGCTGGTGTTGGATAATCAATTAAATGGTCATTGACTGCAGCGAGGAGCGGTTGTTTTAAAAAAGATAATCTTTTCATAATCATTGTATTTTTGTAGCACAATCGGTTTTGAGAAATATAATTGTACATGTAAGGGAATATTTAGTACGAAAAAGCTTCAATTTTTACAAATTGTACACATTTCGCCTATCAACGTGATAGTCTTTCACGAAAAAAAAGAATTTGTCTTGAAAAAAGTTTCCCGTTTGATATGCTTTCAACGGTTATCCTATCTTAACGTAGCTTCCTGGCGATGCTCATGGCTGAACAACCAGTACACCAGAGGTTAAATACTTCCGGTCCTCTCGTACAAAGAAGTAGTTTTCTCAATTCTTACGCGCACCCCAGGTAGAATCCAAACTGTCTCACGACGTTCTAAACTCAACTCAGGTACCATTTTTATCGGCGAACAGCCGAACCCTTGGGACCTTCTTCAGCCCCAGGATATGATCAGTCAACATCGAGGTGCCAAACAATTCCGTCGATAAGGACTCTTGGGAATTATTAGCCTGTTATCCCTAGCGTATCTTTGATTCGTTAAGCAAAAGCCCTTCCACTCGGTACTTTTGGATCACTATGGCCGACTTTCGTCTCTGCTCGACTTGTGGTGTCTCGCAGTCAGGCAAACTTATACCATTATATTCTGCAGAAAGTTTCCAACTTTCATTGAGTTTACCTTCGCACGCCTCCGTTACTTTTTAGGAGGCGACCGCCCCAGTCAAACTGCCTCATATACACTTTCTTTGCAAGCAAATGAGAATGAAGACATTCAGAAGGTGGTATTTCAAGAGTGTCGAAACTCCCACCTATACTACATACTTGATGTCTTTGTTCAATGTAAATGTACAGTAAAGATGCATAGGGTCTTCTCGTCTTGGGGCACGATTTCCGCATCTTCACGGAAAATTCAATTTCACTGAGTCCATGCTGGAGACAGTAGGGCAATCGTTACGTCTTTCATGCAGGCCAGGAATTAGCTGGCAAGGAATTTCGCTACTTTATGATTGTTATAGTTACAACCGCCGTTTACTAGGCCTTCAATTCAACTCTTTCAAGTCCCCTCTTAAGCTTCTAGCACCGGGCAGACGTCAGACCCTATACGTCATGTTCCCATTTTGCAGAGTCCTAATTTTTTAATAAAAAGTCGTCACCCTCAATTTTGTGTCACCAATAGTTGGTCTCCCTTCTTCCGAAGTTACGGGAGTATTTTGCCGAGTTCCTTCAGCATGGTTGTCTCAACGCCTGAGTCTATTCGACTTGTTCACCTGTGTCGGTTTTGGGTACGGTTCGTTTATCAAGCAAACCTTTTCCTGAAATACGGCAGACACATTCTCTATCCAATTTGAGTTACGTATATGTGCGTATTTGTCAGTTTGCATGTCCTCATCACTTGTCCGTTTTCACAGCAAATTTAGAAGCCGATTCACTCTGCGCTGAACACCAGATCGCAGAAACCCTTGAACTTACGGCGATCATGATTTTCACATGATTTTTCGTTACTCATGTCAGTATAATCACTTTTGAATCCTCCAATATTTTTCACAAAACATCTTCATTGGTTTACAAAACGCTTCGCTACCTGTTCTATGTTGCTTCGGTAAATAAGTTGAGCCCCGATACATTCTCAGTGCTTGTATCCTCGACGAGTGAGCTATTACGCTTTCATTATAAAATGGCTGCTTCCAAGCCAATTTCCTAGTTGTCCTCGGATATAAACGCCTTTTCCCACTGACTTATTGTTTAAGGACCTTAGCAAACATTCTGGGCTGTTTCCCTTTCGACTTAAAACCTTAGCACTTTAAGTCTGTCTGTTTGTCTGTATGTCAGAAAGTATTCGGAGTTTCAAGAAGATCAGTAAGGCTTTGGGCCCCCATAGCTTCGTGAGTGCTCTACCCCTTTTGACATTGAACAAACGCTTTACCTCAATAAATTTCGCGAAGAACCAGCTATCTCTAAGTTTGATTGGCCTTTCACCCCTACCCACAAATCATCCGCGTCTATTGCGACAGACGTCGGTTCGGTCCTCCAAAAGAAATTACGCTTTCTTCAACCTGTTCATAGGTAGATCACTTAGTTTCGGGTCAAATGAATACAACCAGGTGCATATTTACTACTCGCGTTTGCTTCGCCTCCACGTCCCCGCTTAAGCAAGCTGCATTCATTTACTCACTGACCCATTATACAAAAGGTACGCCAAAAAACTGTTAAAGTTCTTTGACTGCTTGTCCGTTTCAAGTTTCAGGATCTGTTGCACTCCCTTGTCTAGGGTTCTTTTCACTTTTCCCTCACGGTACTTGTTCACTATCGGTCTCAACACTATATTTAGACAAAGAAGGTGGACCTCCTCATATTCAAACACTTTGATGTGTTTTACTTATTCAAAAAACACTGGCCACAAATACTGGACTGTCACCATCTTTGGTCAAAGATCCCACTTTGTTCTGAGTCACCATGTGTTTGTATGTCTGTTCCGCTTTCTTTCGCCAATACTTACGGAATCTCGGTTGATTTCTTTTCCTAAAGGTACTTAGATGTTTCGGTTCCCTTCGTTTTTTACAATGTGTGGTTTCCCACTGTGGAAATTCACTTGTCTTTGAGAATTCTCTTCAAGTGACGTTTCGTCTTGATACACGTCCATATGTGGTGTTGAGCCTAAGCATCCACTTAAAACTTTTCTAATGAGAGGGGGGTTTGAACCCCCGACCATCGAGGTATGAGTCCGACGTTCTACCAAACTGAACTATCTCATTAAGTCTTCCCTGTGTGTGGGAAGATATTTTTTTTTGTCATCCAAAGAGGAATCAGCATCGTTTACGGCGTGGACTACCAGGGTATCTAATCCTGTTTGCTCCCCACGCTTTCGCACCTCAGTGTCAGGTACAAACCAGACAATTGCCTTCGCTTTTGATATTCCTTCTAATCTCTAAGAATTTAACCTCTCCACTAGAAATTCTATTGTCCTCTTTTGACCTCAAGATGAAGAGTATTGACTGCAAACCCAATGTTAACAATTGGAATGGCACAATCAACGCCAAACATCCACCTACATGCCCTTTACGCCCAATAATTCTGAATAACACTTGCTCCTCCTGTCTTACCGCGGCTGCTGGCACAGAATTTGCCGGAGCTTCTTCTTGAAGATAAGACATCATCCATACATCTTCATGAAAGGGCTTTACAATCAACATAACCGTCATCACCCACGCGAAATAGCTGGATCAGGCTTGCGCCCATTGTCCAAGATTCCTCACTGCTGCCTCCAAAAAGAGTCTGGGCCGTTTCTCAATCCCAGTGTGACTGGCCATCCGCTAAGACCAGTTAAAGATCATCGACTTGGTGCGCCTTTACCACACCAACTATCTAATCTTACGCAAGCCCATCAAAAAACGATATACAAATCTTTTAAATATTCACGATTCCCGTGAATTCTTTGGTAGGTTCTTACGCGTTACTCACCCGTACGCCATGTTTATAAAACATTCGACTTGCATGTGTTAAGCTTTTCGCTAGCGTTCATTCTGAGCCAGGATCAAACTCATCTATTCAAACAAATTATGATGTGTATTTACACATACGCAAAAAAAAAGGAGTCTATCCAGCTACAGGTTCCCCTACAGCTACCTTGTTACGACTTCACTACAATCATAGACAATACTGTTAAAATTTCTACACAAAGAAAGGGCACGGATATTTTCATAACTAGTGTGGCCTATACTATGTACAGAAGAGTTTTTTTGAGTACGGCTCACTTTCATAGTGTGACGGGCGGTGTGTACAAGGCTTAGATACAAATTCACCGTAGCATGCTGATCTACGATTACTAGCGATTCCAACTTCATGGTCTCGAGTTGCAGAGACCAATCTGCACTAGGATGATGGTTCAAGAATGGCTCCGTGTGACCACCTTGCATCTCTTTGGCATCATCATTGTAGCACGTGTGTAGCCCAATTCATAAGGGCCATGCGGACTTGACGTCATCCTCCCCTTCCTCCTTTATCTCAAAGGCAGTTAGTTCAATGATTCAAAGCAAAGAACCTGAGGGTTGCGTTCGTTCTAGGACTTAACCCAACAGCTCACGCCACGAACTGACGACAGCCATGCAGCACCTGTAGAAAATAAAACACACTCAGACCGAATGCATTCTTTTCTATGTCAAAAATTGGTAAGGTTTTGCGCGTTGTGTCGAATTAAACCACATGCTCCACCGCTTGTGTAAGCCCCCGTCAATTCCTTTGGGTTTTAACCTTGCGGTCGTAGTCCCCAGGCGGCTGATTTCACGCCTTAGCTCACTCTCTGAAAAAAAGACAAAAAAAAAATCTAGAATCTAAAGCACAGACAAAAAGATAAAACACAAGAAAGTAGAAAACATTTTTACGATAGAGGAGACACTTTAATATACATAAAAAACTCGTGCACATTATCATTAAAAGAAATAATATAAGTTTTCTATGAGTTACCCATAAAACAGAACTAGAAAAGTAATATTTCCGCCCTTACGAAACGAATTCTTCCTATATACAGAATATAGCAAAAGAGAACCTAACATTACAAAAAAACTTTCCCTACTGTAGAGGGGTCGTTGTCAACTTGGTTGATTATATTCATTTCATCATTCTGTTCTCTTCCCGTTTCTCTCCACATCCCTAAACACGTTCCCTACCCTTGATCCTATACGATCTGAATCGTCTATGTTTCCAAGACATTAACTTCTTTAGTGAGTGTGTACAAATTTTCTCATATAAAACATATGTAGTACTGCATTTATACGTACATTAGTATCAGCATGGGTGTTGCACTGTTTTTGGTTTACAGTCGATCAAAATAAATTGAGTGTACAATAACGTATTTCCTCTACAGTAGGGAAAGTTTTTTCTGTCGTCGGATTTTCGTCCAATTTTTATAGAATGTAAAGTAAGGTTGATGTTTTTATCCGTGAGTATAGTACAAACAGACAAGGTTACAGCCCTTGATGAAATACATTGAAACCATTTGAGGGGTGAGGTCCTCCGACACGTCCTTGAGACTAAAAGAACTCTTGTATATCTTTCATAGACCATTTTGAGGATATAAAGAGGTAAAATGGCTCTGAAATGGACGACCACACATGCACTCAGGATATATAGGATGTTCTGTTCCCTGAAACAAAAGATGAAGAAGAACTTTCTCATTTAATCTCTACTTTATATATTATATATTTAAGACATTTCTGCAAGCGTTCGTCGTCTGAGAAGTTAAATATATGAGGTGCTCGATTTTTTGCAGATATGTAAAGGTTCTCATGAACCTTTACATATATATATATACCATAAAAAAACCTTTTCAAAGTTTATTTTGTAAGTTGGTGCGGTGATTTAATGGCAGGAATTTCTTCAAATGTGTGAAACGCTGGTGGTGACGCCACGGTCCATTCTAATGTTGACACAGATTGATCCTGTGAATCAAAGTTCCATGGATTTGGTGCACATCTCTCGTTACTTGTCAGTGTAAGATACACCACATAGAAAAAGAAGAGACTCGCTAAAATAGATAGGTATGACCCATAACTACATACAGCATTCCATCCAGCAAATGCATCTGGGTAATCTGGGATACGACGTGGCATACCAGCTAATCCAAGAAAATGCATTGGGAAGAATGTGAGGTTGACCCCAATAAAAAATAACCAAAAATGAATTTGCCCGTATACTTCTGGATATTGGTACCCGGAAATTTTACCGATCCAGTAATAGAATCCAGCAAATAAAGCAAAGACAGCTCCCATGGATAATACATAATGGAAGTGCGCAACGACATAGTAAGTATCGTGGAGTGCAATATCGATTCCAGCATTTGCGAGCATAACACCAGTTAATCCACCTACTGTAAAGAGGAAGATGAATCCAACAGCAAATAACATTGGTGTTCTGAGGTAGATCGACCCACCCCATGCTGTTGCAATCCAACTGAAAATTTTAATACCTGTTGGTACCGCAATAATCATTGTTGCAGCTGTAAAATAGGCGCGTGTATCGACATCTAATCCAACGGTGAACATGTGATGTGCCCAAACAATAAATCCTAAGACACCAATACTTAACATAGCATAAACCATTCCAAGATATCCAAAAATAGGTTTTCTTGAAAATGTGCTAATGATGTGACTCACAATTCCAAATCCAGGTAAAATTAAAATATAAACTTCCGGATGTCCAAAGAACCAAAAAAGATGTTGATATAAAATGGGATCTCCCCCACCAGCTGGATCAAAGAAAGATGTATTAAAATTTCGATCTGTTAAAAGCATTGTAATAGCACCTGCAAGTACAGGGAGGGATAAGAGAAGTAAGAATGCTGTAATTAAGACTGACCATACAAAGAGTGGGAGTCTGTGCATACTTAATCCTGGACCTCGCATGTTAAAGATGGTTGTGATAAAATTAATGGCTCCAAGAATACTGGATGCACCTGAAAGATGTAAACTGAAAATGGCAAGGTCTACCGCTCCACCTGAGTGACTTGTAATGTGACTTAAAGGTGGGTACACAGTCCATCCCGTTCCTACACCAACTTCAACTAGAGCGCTACTTAAAAGAAGTAAAAGAGAAGGTGGTAATAACCAAAAACTAATATTATTTAATCTTGGGAATGCCATATCCGGAGCTCCAATCATAATAGGTACGAACCAATTCCCATATCCTCCGATGAGTGCTGGCATAACCATGAAAAAAATCATAAGGAATGCGTGTGCAGTGATGAGGACGTTATAGAGTTGGTGGTTTCCTGCAAGAATTTGGTTTCCAGGTTGTGCAAGTTCCATACGAATGAGTACGGAAAAGCATGATCCTAAGACACCAGAGAATGCGCCGAAGATAAGGTAAAGTGTTCCGATATCTTTGTGATTTGTTGAGAAAACCCAACGATTGATAAAGTGCATCATATATATTTTGTGTTTTCAACAGGGTCTTGAGAACACTGCGAGTCCCTTGTATCCAAAGTATTTACAGCAAGAAAAACGGTCAAATATCGAGTTCAGGATGGGTTCGGTTGGTATGTATTTCTTTGTATCTTCTCAAGATATATATGGTATCTTGCCTCTATTCGGCAAGATATATATTTATTTTTTAAGTTGTGTACAAGCTTGATCAAAAAGTTGTGGGATTAACGTCTCTCGATTTTTTTGAAAATACTTTAAAACACTTTGCGTGAAATTGTCTCGAATATTTTGATGCAGTGTATGTTGCAATTGTTTCTCTACCTGAAGAATCTGTTGCACTTTTTGTACACATTTTTTCTGAATACTTGCTTCAAAAGCAGTTAGTCGTGCGTGTTGAGCTCGTTCAAGTTCTTGTACAGCTGCTGTTTTCAATGCCTCAATACTTTCAAGCAATTGAACACTGTGTTGATATGTTTGTTGAAGTTTTTGAACGGCTGTTTCTTTTGCCACGAGCATGTATTCTAATTCTTGAAGAATTAGTGTTCTTCTCTGCGCAAAAGTTTCTTTCACGGTGTCTTGAAATGTGTGAAAACTAAACAGAACAAAACATAAAAAACTCAGAGCAACTAAGATTTCTTCATTATAAATAATAATGTTTTTTGAACTACACACAAAAAATGCCAGTGTGGCTGAGATAATCAAAGTTTTATTTTGTAAAATCATTTAAATTATTTTTTTTGGTTGTGTGGTACACAAAGCTTCTGTACCAAGGCCTGGGAAAAAAAGTGTGCTGTTTTTGTTGCATCCACTTTTGGCATGTTTCCTTGGGTCCCAGGTAACACGTGGTGCATGTGTTGTAGTGTGTATTGCACTGTTTGCTGCAACATGATTTTTTTGCTTTGATATTTTTCAAATGCTTGGTGTGTGTGTGTATTAAACGCATCTGTTTGAATGTCTAAAAGTTGCGTTGTTGTTTGAAACTGCTGGGTATATTTTTTTTTTGTTTCTTGTACACTATCTGAAAACACTTTATGTGTTTTCTGGGCCAGGGCTTCGCACGCATCTGTTGTGAGATCCGTTGGCGTTGTCTGTTGTGCGGCTTCTCTCACGGCAAAAATTCTTGTAAGTTGAGGGAGATATTTTTGTACAAGAGTCAGATAGAATCCTGTAAAAAAGACACAAAACCAGAAAAATTGAGGGAAGAAAGTGACCATATCTAACTGAGGCATAAATAATAGATTTTTTTCTGTGTATGTTTAGGGGAAAGTGGCTGAGCGGTTCAAGGCGACAGACTGTAAATCTGCTGATTAAATTCATCGCAGGTTCGAATCCTGCCTTTCCCAAGCATATATTATCCTTTTAAAAGGTTCATATATTCAATGGAGATGGTTCCACGAGTTCTGTAATACATTACAAGTAAAGCGAGTCCAATGGAAGATTCTGCTGCGGCGACGGTTAAGATGAGGAGGGAAAAGATTTGTCCACTCAGGTCATCTAAGTATGTGGAGAAAATAAGAAAGTTCAGGTTGACAGCAAGGAGCATTAATTCAATACACATTAGCATAACCACAATATTTTTACGATTGAAAAAGATACCCCAAACACCCAGTAAAAAAAGCAATAGAGAACAATGTAAAAAAGAAATACAATGCATAAAACAAACAACGGTTTTTGGTTAGATAACATAACATTCAGGGTAGCAGGATTTGAACCTGCGACCACCTGTACCCAAAACAGGTACGCTTCCAGACTGCGCTACACCCTGACATATTCTACAGGAGTCGAACCTGTGACATTCAGCTTAGAAGGCTGATGCTCTATCCAGCTGAGCTAAGAATACATCGTGAAATAAGATGCTTATAAGCCGAATTCTGTAACCATCTCTTGATGGGTTATGTCCATTTGTCTGCATCCTTATTTGCATAAGATGTCAAGCAACGTAGAAGTTTTGCTTTTGATAGGGTTTGATCCGTAGAAGTTACCTTCTTAGAGTTTCAATGGAGCATTTCTGTAATACTTTCCCAAAAATCTTTTTTGCAAGTAGTTAACTTGTATCAAGCGTAAAAAGTTCGGACTTTTCTCTCTTTATCCAAAGAGCGGACATGCGGCATCTTATAATATCTATGATTTTTGCGGATATAGATTAATGGTAAATTTTCTGTCTTCCACACAGACTATATGGGTTCGATTCCCATTATCCGCTTTCTTATTTGCTTACTTGGTGAAATTGGTAAACACGACAGACTTAAAATCTGTTCCTTTTGGGTTATCGGTTCAAGTCCGATAGTAAGCAAGAAAAAAATCATTTTT